AGTCCTTTCCCTTTCATTATTATTTATTTTTAATAAAGCAACTAAAGGAAAACTTTTTTTAATCGATTTTGGCTCTTCTTTACCCCATAGAGATATTGAATAGAAGGAATTTCCTTTTTTGCCACTGTAATTTTGAAAACGAACGTTTAAATGTCCTTCAAAAGTAAGTAAATAAACCCGAAACATATAAAATGCAGTTAATCCGGCTGTGAAAGAAGCAATTATTGCGAAAATCGGTGAATATAACCAACTATCATTAAGAATTTCATCTTTGGACCAAAAACAAGCAAGAGGTGGAATACCACAAAGAGAAAGTGTACCTAATAAAAAAGCAGTTTTTGTAATTGGCACGTGCTTTCTTAACCCGCCCATAAGAGCCATGTTCTGGCTTTTATCTGGAGCGTATCCAACAAGAGCTTCCATTGAATGAATAATTGATCCGGATCCTAAAAACAACAAGGCTTTCGAATAAGCATGAGTAATCAAATGAAATAAAGCGGCTCGATAGGACCCCATACCTAGAGCTAACATCATATAACCCAATTGAGACATTGTAGAATAGGCTAAACTTTTCTTAATATCTTTTTGAGCAAGAGCTAAAGTGGCTCCTAATAATACTGTTATTATACCTATAAAAGATATTAGATTCATTATGTATGGTATCGCTATGAAAAGTGGAAGAAGACGAGCTACAAGAAAAATTCCCGCTGCTACCATAGTAGCGGCGTGGATAAGAGCCGAAATAGGAGTAGGCCCCTCCATGGCATCAGGTAACCATACATGAAGGGGAAATTGTGCGGATTTAGCAACTGCGCCGCCAAATAATAGAAAGGCACACAAAGTAACAAATAAAAAGTTAACCTCGTTATTATAAATCAAGTTATTGAATATTTCGAACAAATCCCGAAATTCGAAACTGCCCGTTGTCCAATAAAGACCTAAGATTCCTAATAATAAACCAAAATCCCCTACACGATTAGTTACAAAGGCTTTTTGACAAGCACTTGCCGCACTAGGTCGTGTGAACCAAAACCCTATTAATAGATAAGAACACATCCCAACCAATTCCCAAAAAATATAAATTTGTATCAAATTCGAACTTGTAACTAATCCCAACATTGAAGTATTAAAAAAACTCATATAAGCAAAAAATCTCAAATATCCTTGATCATGAGACATATAATTGTCGCTATAAAAAAGAACCAGAATTCCAACTGTGGTGATTAATATTGACATAATAGAAGTAAGCGGATCAATAAAGTGTCCGAACTCGAAAGAAAAATCATTATTGATGGTCAAAGACCATATGTATTGATAGATAGAACTCCTATTTATTTGCTGAATAGATAGATCGACCGAAAAAATCATAACTATACTTAACAAAAAAATACTAGGAAAAGCCCAAATACGGCGAAGATTTTTTGTTGCCGTTGGAAAAAGTAGAAGTCCCACTCCTATTAACATAGGAACTGGAAGCGGAACGAAAGGTATGATCCAAGAATATTGATATGTATGTTCCATAAAAATAATAATTTTTTTATTCTTAATTAATTGTTTCTGATTCACCGGTTCTTATCTCTTTTAAAAGAGATTACTAAAGTATTAAAAAAGCAACTGAAACTAAAATGGAATTTTCTATTCGTAGTTAGTTTGAACCTTTCTCAACTACTTCAAAAGTTTGCAAAGTGAAAAATAACGAATCCTTTTATACTAAGTAAGATTTTTGTAAGATTTTTAGGAAAACGTAGCAGCAAATTCCAATTTCCATTATTATTCCCTATTACAAAAATTTATGGACATATATCAAGACTAAAAAATTGGACAAAAAAAAGAAGTACTTTATTTTGATATCAATCATCGGATGTCCCATAACTTTGCCTAATAAAAAAAGAACTAGGTATTTTTGTTTGTTTATTCAGAATAATTAACGAGTTTAATTCGGGACTGATTGATTGTGTTCTATTCTAATAAATGGTATTTAATAACCAATTACTAGAATTACTAGAAAAGAAAAAAGAAAAAGATTCCGATTTTTTATTAGGCAGGTAAGGGTTCTTAAGCTTGTTCGATATGTATTTTTTATGTACAAATGTAACATCCCAAAAAGAGAGAGAGATAGAAAGGTATCACAAATAACTCCGAAATACAAATTATTTTGCCTCAGATATTGTATGGAATAGGAATTGAAAAAAAAAAAAATGATTTGTTTTAAACAATAGATGTCTTTCACATCCAATTTTTGTAATGAATAACTTTTTATTTTTTGAATGGCAGTTCCAAAAAAACGTAGTTCTATATTAAAAAAACGTATTCGTAAAAATATTTGGAAAAAAGGGGGATATTGGGCAGCGCGGAAAGCTTTTTCGTTAGCGAAATCCCTTTCGACCGGGAATTCAAAAAGTTTTTTGTACGACAAATAATTAATAAAACGTTGGAATAATTGGAATCCGCATCCACCTGACTCCAAAAACGAGCCAATTTAGTTTCGAATTTAGATTCCGTTTTTTAATATAGAATAGAAAAATAGAAGTAAAAAAAATAGAAATAGAAAAAGTAAGTAATAAATAATGATTTCCATTCCCTACTGTTTTGAACCAATGGATTTGGCTACTGAATCGGTACTTTTTTTTTATTTGAAAAAAAAAAAAGAATAAAAAATTGAGAGTTTTGCCTTTATTTGTATTTGAATATGCTTTTCATTCCCGGGATGGGGATTCTTAATTTCCCCATCACCCACCCACTTAGAAATAAGACAATAATAGAAATAAGACAATAATAAAGGTTTTGTTTTGTCTTTTCTTTTTTTTTTTTTATATTTCTCCTTTTCTATTTCAATTTATGCTATTCTATAGCATAAATTGAAATCTTTAGACAAAAGCAATGAGTTGTTGAAACTAATTTTGAATTATACTTTTTTTTTAACTTTCTGAATCATCACTCCAAGTGAGAATGAGAAAAGCGTCTTTCGCCATTTCGGCGTATTTCTAATTTCTATACGAATAGTATGCAATTTATAAGTAATAAAAGAATCCTATGTTTGAAAGGGAGGATCAATCTAAAAATATCGATTTTTAGAATTCGGATTTAGAAATCAATTTTTGAAGTAGGACAATAGAAATCGAAATTCTTTTATATAATATGTATAGCTCGATACCTAATTGGTTTGATAAACCCTAAGACAAATTCATACTGAAAAAAAAAACCTAACGATTATCACAAGACAAAAGTTATGCAAATTAAATCAAATTTTTTGAATTATTGGATATTATGCTTAAATTGTGATCGTGATCAATAAAAAAGAAAAAGAATATGTTATTGTTAAGTTAAATAAAACTGAAACCTTAAATAACTAAATAAAACGATAAAAAAGAGACTGTTTCAATCTCTATTGAAACAAGTTTTTATTCATCAATTGAATGCTTCCTAAAAACCAAAAGTATTTCATTGAAACTTTCTCTTTCACTTTCCATCTCGACGATTAAATAAAAATAAGTTATTATTATTTCTAGCAAGCCGCTATGGTGAAATCGGTAGACACGCTGCTCTTAGGAAGCAGTGCTAGAGCATCTCGGTTCGAATCCGAGTGGCGGCATAACATCTTCTAAAAGATATATAAAAGCCCTATAATGAATTGAATTTCCGATTTCCATTCCGTATACTCGAGAGACTTTCACTTTTTGCTTTTAATTTCATTTTTTATTTATGATATTTTCAACTTTAGAACATATATTAACTCATATATCATTTTCGGTCATTTCAATTGGAATTACAATCCATTTAATAACCTTATTAGTCGATGAAATCGTAGGACTATATGATTCACCAGAAAAGGGGATGATAGCTACCCTTTTCTGTCTAACAGGATTATTAGTAATTCGTTGGATTTATTCGGGGCATTTCCCATTAAGTGATTTATATGAATCATTAATCTTTCTGTCATGGAGTTTCTCCATTATTCATAGGATTTTAAAACATAAAAATCATTTAAGCGCAATAACCGCGCCAAGTGCTATTTTTACCCAAGGCTTTGCAACTTCGTGTTTGTTAACCAAAATGCATCAATCCGAAATATTAGTGCCCGCTCTACAAGTTCAGTGGTTAATGATGCACGTAAGTATGATGGTATTCGGCTATGCAGCTCTTTTATGCGGATCATTATTATCCACAGCTCTTCTAGTCATTACATTTCGAAAAGTGATAAGGATTTTTGGTAAAAGCAATAAATTATTAAATGGAACTGTAACTGAGTCATTTTCCTTCGGTGAAATACAATACATGAATGCAAAAACCAATGTTTTACTAAATACTTATTTTTTTTCTGCTAGAAATTATTACAGGTATCAATTGATTCAACAATTGGATCATTGGAGTTATCATATTATTAGTCTAGGATTTATCTTTTTAACCATAGGTATTCTTTCAGGCGCAGTATGGGCTAATGAGGCATGGGGATCATATTGGAATTGGGATCCAAAGGAAACTTGGGCATTTATTACTTGGACTATATTCGGGATTTATTTCCATACTCGAACAAATAAAAAATCGGAAGGTTTTAATTCCGCAATTGTGGCTTCTATGGGCTTTGTTATAATTTGGATATGTTATTTCGGGGTCAATCTATTAGGAATAGGGTTACATAGTTATGGTTCATTTAATTAACAATTCACATCTAATTGAATTGCAAATTGAAGAAAAGAAAGGGCCTGATGAAGACAAACATAGGATGGCGCATATATATAAACGAAACTGAGTGGAAACCGCCGAGAACCTTTTGAATCAAGTAGTGGAGTGATTCAAAAGGTTCTCACAAACCCAAAAGGGGTTTGGTTACAATTCAAATTTATTTTTTCTTTTTTTATTCATGAAAATTCTCTATAAAAAAATTAGATAGAATAGCTTCGACCTTGTCCACTGATAGTGACAGAACGAAATCCGGATAAATACCAATACCAAGTACGGGTAGAAGAATAGAGATCAAAACAAATAATTCCCGTGGTCCAGAATCAAAAAAATAAGAGTTTACGCCATTAAATAGCTTGTACCCATAAAACATTTGCCGTAACATAGATAATGAATAAATAGGAGTTAATATCATTCCAATTGCCATTACAAAAGTAATCAGTATTTTTGCTATTAAAAAATATTTTTGGCTAGTAATTATTCCAAAAAATACTATCAATTCCGCAACAAAACCACTCATGCCCGGTAATGCAAGGGAAGCCATTGATAAGATACTAAATAGCGTGAATATCTTTGGAATTGGTATAGCCAGTCCGCCCATTTCGTCGAGATAACCATGACGTATTCTATCATAACTCGTTCCTGCTAAGAAAAAAAGTGCAGCGCTAATAAACCCATGAGAAATTATTTGTAAAATGGCTCCGCTGAGTCCTGTATCAGTTATCGAGCCAATTCCTATAATTATGAAACCCATATGAGATACAGAGGAATAGGCGATTCTTTTTTTTAAATTGCGTTGGCCAGGAGATGTTAAAGCTGCATAAATTATTTGCATTGTACCTACTATGATTAACCAGGGAGAAAATAGAGAATGAGCGTGCGGTAATAGTTCCATATTGATCCGAACCAAGCCATATGCTCCCATTTTTAATAAGATTCCGGCCAGAAGCATACAAGTACTGTAATGGGCCTCCCCATGGGTGTCCGGTAACCATGTATGTAAGGGTATAATCGGTGATTTGACAGCAAAAGCAATAAGAAATCCAATATAGAATAGTATTTCCAGTGCCACGGGATACGATCGATTAGCTAATATTTCCAAATTTAATGTTGGTTCATTGGAACCATATAAACCGATACCCAAAACTCCTATTAATAGAAAAACGGAACCTCCTGCAGTGTACAAAATAAACTTTGTAGCTGAATAAAGACGTTTCTTTCCACCCCATGCTGATAGAAGTAGATAAACAGGAATTAATTCTAATTCCCACATGATGAAAAAAAGTAAAAGGTCACGAGAAGCAAATGATCCTATTTGACCGCTATACATTGCTAACATCAGGAAATAGAATAATCGGGAATTCCGAGTAACTGGCCAAGCCGCTAACGTAGCTAAAGTGGTGATAAATCCCGTCAATAAAATGGGTCCTAGGGAAAGTCCATCTATTCCCAATCTCCAGTAAAAACCAAAAAAATCGATCCATTTATAATCCTCTGCGAGTTGTATTAATGGATCGTCCAATTCAAAATGATAACAGAAGGCATAGGTCGTTAGAAGGAGTTCTAGCACGCATATATATATAGTATACCCCCTAGTCACCTTATTTCCTCTATGAGGGAGAAAGAAAATGAAAAAACCCGTGGCTATCGGAAAAACTACAATTATTGTTAACCAAGGAAAAAAGTTCGTGGTAAAGGCAAGATACACTCGAACCAGACAAAACCGTGCTCGAAAAATAGAATATATATTCTTAATTTTTTTTTTTATTTTTCGAGTACGGGTTTTTGTCGGTAATCAGTAAGTAAAAAAAATGTATTCAAAATAGATTCAAGTGGGGTTTTGGGGAACGTATCAATATCAATAAGCTAGACCCATGCTTCGAGTTGTTTCATGCCATAAATAAACTCGAACACTCAAGAAATCCGTTGGACAGGCGGATTCACATCTCTTACAACCAACACAATCCTCCGTTCTTGGAGCAGAAGCAATTTGTTTAGCTTTACATCCGTCCCAAGGTATCATTTCTAATACATCCGTGGGACATGCTCGGACACATTGAGTACACCCTATACATGTATCATAAATCTTTACTGAATGTGACATTGAATCTATCTATTTCTGAATTCATAAATTTTCGATCTAGTAATTTTGGAAATGAATCATATATTGAAACACCAGATCAATCAACGATTTACCAGAATTTTGGAATCAATCCATTTCTGGATCAACTGATAAGAGGGAACAAAGATACTTTGATTTTTTACGTTTTCGCCGATATGATCGAGGTTAGGACGTATTATAGATGCTAATTTGAATTTATGAATATTCTGATTTTGAAATACTATTTTATTTATTCAACAAAGTCGATTGATTGATACGAATCGATTTTCTGTTACGATAAATTGACGAAACAATAGCTGATCCGATAGCTGCTTCAGCGGCTGCAATAGCTATAACAAAAATTGAGAAAATATCTCCTTTTAATTGCCTACTATCAAAAAAATCGGAAAATGTTACAAAATTTATATTAACCGCATTTAATATAAGTTCAAGACACATCAGGGCCCGGACAATATTTTGGCTCGTGATCAATCCATAGATACCAATAGAAAATAAATAAGCACTCAAAATAAGTACATGCTCGAGCATCATTGACCAACTCCGTACCAATTTCGATTCATTTCAATATGAACAATAAGTCAAGTGATTTGATTACTTATAATCTAACAAGTATAGAACAAAAGAATATATTGCTAATAGATCAAATCAATAAACTTCTATTTGATTTATACATGAAACAGTATTCAAATCGAATTGAAGGCAAATAGATGTGATAACACAGAAAAGTCGAATTTGGATTGCTGTTGCTAGTTATAAAGATTTTTTACTGACGAGCTACGGCAATTGCACCTATCAAAGCAACTAAAAGAATGATCGAAATGAGTTCAAATGGAAGAAAAAAGTCGGTTGATAAATGAATTCCAATTTGCTGACTGTTACTTATCAAATCTTGCTCTATAATCTGGTTGGATCGTGTAGTCCAAATAATCCCGTACCACGACGTATCTAGAATAGTAGTGAGTAAGGACAAAAAAATACTTGTACAAACCAGAGAAGTAACTCCATTCCCAATAGTCCAAAGATTCAAATGAAAATCGTTGGAATAGTCTGAACCATTCATGAACATTACAGCAAATATGATTAAAACATTTACAGCTCCTACATAAATAAGGAGCTGTGCAGCAGCTACAAAAGGCGAATTTGATAGAATATAGAATAAGGATATACAAATAAGAACGAATCCCAATGAAAAGGCAGAATAAATCGGGTTGGTAAGTAATACCACTCCCAGACCTCCTAATATAAGACCCGATCCTAGAAAAACTAAAAGAAAATCATGTATTGGTCCAGCCAAATCCATTATATTAAAATAAGAGATAAATAAATCGAAATGTTTTTTCATGACCTTATTGAACCGACCAGGCAATTTTTTTTTATGAGGCATTCCCGATTGAATTCAATTCAAATCTAATAGGTGTGAATTGATGTGGGTACAGTTATTGGATCAATTTAGTTCTTTTCTTTATTGGAAATGGCAGTTGGAAATTGAAAGTCTATATTTCGAAAAAATTGTGGATATATTAACAGACTTTCAATACAAATTAATTTGTACTTCTCATAATCCAATCTATAGTTGGGATTTGTACCAAACAAAGAGAAAGACCTTATTCCTTTATACCAACACGGAACCCTAGTAATTTCCAATAATAAAGAGATTTACCCGTTTTTTCTTTGAGACGAATTCAAAACTGTTCGAATTGTAAAATCGTCAATTACTGACATTGGTAAACGACCTAAAGCAATTTGATTGTAATTCAATTCGTGACGGTCGTAAGTAGCAAGTTCATATTCTTCAGTCATTGATAAACAATTTGTTGGACAATACTCAACGCAGTTACCACAAAAAATACAAATTCCGAAATCAATACTGTAATTAAGCAATCGTTTCTTTCGAATATCAGTTTCCAATTTCCAATCAACAACAGGCAGATCTATAGGACATACACGAACACATACTTCACAAGCAATACATTTATCAAATTCAAAATGGATTCGACCGCGGAAACGCTCCGATGTTATTAATTTTTCATAAGGATATTGAATAGTTACAGGGAAACGATTTGCTTGGGATAAGGTAATCATGAAACTTTGACCAATGTACCTTGCAGCTCGTACTGTTTGTTGACCATAATTCATGAACCCAGTTACCATAGGGAGCATATCGGGAATATCTATGAATAAATTTTTTCTTTCTCTTGTTTGAGGTAAGCCGTGAATATAGTATCCCTTTTTTTGTCTACAGTGAAAGGAGTTGGGAAGAGGTTGTTAATAATAGATTACCGAGAGAAATAGGTAAAAGAAATTTCCAGCCAAGATTTAATAATTGGTCCATTCTTAGTCTAGGTAAAGTCCATCTTGTTGTGATAGAAATGAACAAGAACAAATAAGTTTTAGCTAATGTAATAAAGATACCAATTGTCGTTCCAAAGATTCCATCCGCTTTATTTATTTCAAATAACTCAGGAACAAATATGTACGGAAGTGAAAGATTCCAACCGCCCAAGTAAAGAACTGTTACAAATAATGAGGAAACTAATAAATTTAGATAGGAAGCAACGTAAAATAAACCAAATTTGATCCCCGAATATTCGGTTTGATAGCCTGCTACTAATTCTTCTTCTGCTTCTGGTAAATCAAAAGGTAATCTTTCGCATTCTGCTAGGGAAGAAATTAGAAAAACGATAAACCCTATAGGTTGACGCCACAAATTCCACCCCCAAAAACCATATTTTGATTGCGCCCCGACTATATCAACTGTACTTGAACTATTAGATAATCATAGTCGGTGATAACATTACTGTTCCCATCGCTATTACAAAACCGTACATGAGATTTTCACCTCATACGGCTCCTCAGGGCCACAAATAAATGTAAGGACCGGGCAAGTATTCGTTATCTTGATATGGTTATAGCATAGATAGACTCGTGGAAGGTCCCCAATTATACCAATGGAATTCTGTCTGCTATAAGAATAAATCAAAAAGCATTTCTGAATCGATCTCATCCTTCAACTTTTTTTGGGTGAGTAATAACTTAATAAATCCTTCAATAAAATACTCTTTGTAGAAATATCTATTGATATTTCGAGCCATCATTTTTTTTTGATTACGAAAAAAAATTAGACATTACATTAGTTCATGAATCATGACACAATTTTTCTTTCTATGAAGATAGGAAAGAAATAAGAAAAAAATAGCTTTTCTTTTTATTGTAATTTTTTTTTTTTTTTCTATGTTTTTTTGTTCCTCTTCTTCTTTCTGAGAAAAAGGGGGCCTCAAAAAAGTAAAGGATTATTTCGTTCCCGATAGTAATTTCTTTAATTGGGGGATAGGAGCATACTCTGAATCGGAATTGTGGGGAGTACTGCCTGATCATTTCTACCAACTTAAAGCCCCAATTAGTATTCTTTTTATGTTATGCAGACGTATCTTTTTCGTTAATTTACATAATCTCCATTACTAATTCTTTGTGTGTATTTTAGTGTTCCTTATTATCCACCCATTTTTTTTTCAATCCCCCGTTCGTTAATATATGTATTGTAATACATTAAAACATATAGTGAAAACTCCATACGGTTGACTTTTGAGCCCGCTTCAAGCTAGGATGACCAATCAACTAATCTTGGGGTAAAGGGCATCTTCCACTTTTTTTACTTTCACTTAACTCTTGTACATAGGAAATGAGACTCAATCTGCTTTTACTGCGAATTTAGAAGTTGTTTTCTTTCACTCATATATAACTATCTAATTTTTTTATTAACCTAAAGAATAAATAAATGGATAAAAAAAAAATGCGGATATCCATTAAATTTCTTTTTTTTTTCTAGAAGGAAAAGAAAAGCTTATATTTTAGCGAATCGCACGTAGAGATATTGATAAAACACATAAAGTTAATGGTATTTCATAACTAATCGATTGAGCAGCAGCTCGCAGACCACCTAAAAACGAATATTTATTATTTGATCCATATCCTGACATAAGAAGTCCAATAGGAGCAATACTTGAAACGGCAATCCATAAAAAAATACCAATATTGAGATCAGCTAAAACAAGGTGATAACTAAAAGGAATTACTGAATAACTTAGTAGAATTGATATGACTGCTATAGATGGTCCAATACTGAAGAAACGAGTATTTCCTCTAGCTGGAAGAAGATTCTCTTTGAAAAGTAGTTTTGTTCCATCTGCTAAAGCTTGAAGAATTCCGAAAGGGCTGGCGTATTCAGGGCCAATACGTTGTTGTATTCCTGCAGATATTTCTCTTTCTAACCACACAATTACTAGTACACCTATTGTGATTCCTAATACAAGAGTCAAAATAGGGGCAAACACCCGTATGGTCCCATAGAGCTCTTTTAAGGATTCCAATCGGGAAAAAGAATTAATATCTTGTACTTCTGTTGTATCGACTATCATTTCAACGATCAACTTCTCCCATAATGATATCTATACTACCTAGTATCGTCATAATATCCGCCAATTTCATTCTTTTAACTAACTGAGGAAGAATTTGCAAATTGATAAAACCCGGTGGGCGAATTTTCCATCGCCAAGGAAAACTACTTTGATCTCCTATCAGAAAAATTCCCAATTCTCCTTTTGGGGCTTCGACTCTCACATAAAGTTCTTGTTTCGGTAATTCAAAAGTAGGAGAAGGTTTTTTACTAATGAATCGATCTTCAAAATCATTCCATTCTGGATCGCTTTCTCTAGCAAAGCATCGGATTTCTAAATTCTCATAGGGCCCCCCCGGAATTCCTTCCAAAGCCTGTTGAATAATTTTTACGGATTCTGTCATTTCACCGATTCGGACTAAATAACGAGCTAATGAATCTCCTTCTTTTTGCCACTGGACTTCCCAATCAAATTCGTCGTAACACTCATAATGATCCACTTTACGAAGATCCCATTCTATTCCAGACGCTCGTAGCATTGGGCCTGATAAACCCCAATTTATTGCTTCTTCTCCACCAAAAATGCCTACTCCTTCAACTCGTTCTAAAAAGACAGGGTTTCGCGTAATAAGTTTTTGATATTCAACAACCCCCGTTAAAAAATAATCACAGAAATCCAAACATTTCTCTATCCAGCCATGGGGTAAATCGGCCGCTATCCCTCCGATACGAAAATAATTATGCATCATTCTCATACCGGTGGCAGCTTCGAATAGGTCATATACTAATTCTCTTTCTCTGAAAATATAGAAGAAGGGAGTCTGTGCACCGATATCTGCCATAAAAGGGCCGAGCCATAACAGATGAGAGGCTATACGACTCAACTCCAACATAATTACTCTGATATAGCTGGCCCTTTTAGGTACTTGAATATTTCCCAACTGTTCTGGTCCATTTACAGTTATTGCTTCTGTGAACATAGTAGCTAAATAATCCCAACGTGTTACATAAGGCAGATATTGTATAATTGTTCGGTTTTCCGCAATTTTTTCCATCCCTCTGTGTAAATAACCCAATATCGGTTCACAGTCAATAACATCTTCGCCATCGAGAGTAACGATGAGACGAAGAACACCGTGCATTGATGGGTGGTGAGGTCCCATATTTACTCTCATAAGGTCTTTTCCTGTAGCTAGTATACTCATAGGTTTTTCCTCGATTCATTCTTACATGAATTGTTGAAAACAAAAAGAAGTTATCAAGATTCAAAATCTAATAAATCAAATAATTCAAAATTCTTTTTTCAAATTAACGATTTTTTGACTCCCGGATATTCAACTGACTAATTAATTCTTTATAACGTACTCTATTTTTCTTTGACAAATAAGAAAGTAGCCGTTGGCGTTTTTCCAGAACTTTCCGTAAACCCCTCTGAGATAAATAGTCTTTTCTGTGCAATTCCAAATGGGAAGTAAGTCTTTGTATCTTATTAGTGAAACTTAATACTTGAAATTCAACAGACCCGCTGTTTTCTTTTTTTTTTTCTTGAAAAGTAACTGAGATGAATGAATTTTTTACCATAAAACGAAACCCTCTTTTCCCTTTCTTTTAATATGAAATTTACTGATCAGTAATAATAATGTTAGTCATTTGAATTGAATATACACAATCATCTTAAAACCGTTATGAACTTCCGATAAAATCAATCAACAATCAATCCCATTTTCGATTTGATTAGGGATAAAAAAGGATGGTATATTTCTTCAAAAGAGAAAAAGCGAGACCTAAAAAAAAATTCTGTTAATTCATTTATAGATCTAACCAATCCGTATGTCCTTAAAGTGGTATCCTGTATCATAATGGAATGTAAGACAAGGCATGCGTCCATCTCTTTGTTTTCATATACCAGGTATGGTACGCGATCGATAAGAAAAACGTACTAGTAACAAATTTGCAATCGTGGATACATATGTATCCTTATCATACTGAAACGACTGCCATTATTGGTATTAAACCAATAGCGATTCATACAAACTAAATCTTCTAATCGATAATTGGGCCAAAGAAAGAACTTTAATTTAATTAGTTTCTTTTTCGCTCTAGCAAGATCTTTGCTTTTATCCAAAACGTGACTCCCTTTTTTTACGTTATTACAAAATACAGAATTTCTCTGAATACCATTCTGATTCTTCCAATTGAAACAAATCAGAGTTCTCAATTCTCTACGACGGTTGGGGAATAAAATATTTTCAGGAACAAGCAAATCATAATTCTTTTTGTCTCTATTTCCAGTCATTCTTTGATGTCTTGCAATGGATTCATAATTGTTTTTTTTATGAACATTGCTTTTTTCTCGGTATCTTTTAGTAATTTGGCGCTTATTCTTATGAACCAATGAAATACCTACGATTTGATATATAAAAAACTGTCCATCGTTTTTTACAGACAGACGAAGCGGTTCGATAATAAATATTCCCCCTTTCACCAATTCTGTAAGAGTGAAATCCTTATGAATCATCAAAATATCCAGACCCATTTCTCCCCCTTGAATAGAGGATATAGCAATTTCTCTTGGATTTATCAGTCGAAGCAGGAGACAATAGATCTTGATATTATTTATTATTCTTTGATTTAAAAAAGAATCCCATCTCAACTGAAAATGCAAATACTTTTTTAGGAAGAAATAAAGTTCTGCTTCTGTGTTGTTCTTGTATTGTTTTTTCGTTCTACGTTTTTTGATGTCTGATCCCGAAGAATTTGCTTCAACATCTTTTTCTTGGTTTGAGAGAACTGACCCAAGACTTACTTGGTTTTGTGCATCTGATCGAGGATTCCCTCGGTCTGGGGGTTCTTTTTCTTCTTTACTTCTATTGTATAATTCAAGAGAGTTTTTTTGATTCGATGATATAAAAAGATCTTCCTTTTTCTTTCGAGTTATTTTTTTATTCCCATTTTCATTTCCCTTAAAACTGAAAAGAAGTAATTTGATTGGTATGATCCACGGTTTTTTTTTATATGCATTAAAAAATAGCACTAATTCTCGGAAGAACCAAAGCTCCAGATTTGATATAGGACAACTTAGTATTGCTTCATTCATTCCCATCCAATCAAAAAAGAACTTTTTTTGATTGGATGGTTTAATTTCTTCATCTTCATGAATTGTAAGATAAAAAAGAACTTTCTTATTAATTTCATCAATTATTTGATACTTATCAGCCCCAATCTTAGTATTTTGATTCCTGTTGGTACCAATATCAACCCAGACTTCAATATCAACCTTATTTCTAAGACAAAAATCGAGAATTCTCCAATCAAAAAATTTTCTATCCGAAAATTTATCCATATCCATAATATCATCTTCTTCTAGATAATTATTAATAGGGATACCTCCCAACATATCAAATAATTTGCCTTCCCTTATGTTGGGATTAGAAAAGATTTCTTCTTTATTATTTACTTGGAATAATGATTTATGAATATACGAGTCTTTCTTATCTTCATAATTAATAGATTTATATGATAAAAGATCATATCTATAGTGTTTTTTAAAATTATCTTTTTGATTCTGTAATGGATTCGCTTCAAAAAAGTTTTGTTTGTCGGAATGAGTTAATCTATTTTTTTCATATGAATCCTTTTTGTTTAAATCTTTCTTTTGAGCCATACTGTGTTGATTGGCTCTATTTCGCCATTTTTGTGGTACTAATATAGGCCATCTTATCCGAGATAAATCAGATTGATATTGATAATGACCCTTTAACCAGTTTTTCCATTGATTCATTTCAAAATTCAAAAAAGATTCATGTCTTAATTCGTAATGAAATATTCCTTGTTTTTTAAAATAATCTTTTATTTCCTTCTTAAGAAAAAGGGATGTTCCGTCATATTGAAAGACAAATCTTAAATTATAAAAGTGAATAGGTTGGGTTTGTGATAATTTGTAAAATACATATGCTTGTGATTGTGAGAAAAAAGAGAAATCATAAGAAATCTTTGAATTCTTATTACTAACCTTCGAAAGTGATTTTTTTATAGTCGAAATAAAGTGAATTCCATTTTTACTTGTTTTATTAATTCTTTCCTGATTTGTTTCATTATTGTGGATATTTTTCTCAATAATTTTGATTTTTTTTGGTGATTCAAAAAAAAAAATTGCATTGATTCTTGGAATATTGACAATAGCTAGAAAAATTTTTATGTATATCCTTTCAATGAAAAATTTTATAAAAAAATATGATTTACCAATTAATCGAGTATTTCTTTTTTTTAATATTTGCCAAATCTTTTTGGACGCTCCGAATATTTTAGGACGATAACTTGTTTTGTTCGAACTAATATTTATTTCGTAAGTTAGCAGTCTTTTTTTCTTTTCTTTTGTAATTTTTTCTATTTTCTTTTTTATTATGTTTGTTCGATTAGTCAGATCTTTTATTTTTTTTTCGGGCAGTGCTAAATTTGTCCAATCCATAGATCGAATTTGAATGGACGATTCGTGAATCATCTGATTACTCATTATCAAATCTTTTTTATCTTCACCCAATTCATCTATTTCTCGCAATCTAAATACTGGAATTTGGTTTGTTTTTGAAAGTTCTTTTACTCTTCCTTGTACTTTTAGTAATAGAATTCTTTTGATGACCCATCTTTTTGTTTCTTTTGCGATTTGTTGAAAAATTTTTGTTCTTTCTTTTAAAACTCTTAAAGACTTTGTTTTCAATTGTCTAATATTTTTTTTTAGTTCTTTGAAAATGGGTTTAAAAAACGAAGGTCTTTTTCGGGGAGGACCAAAAGGCAATTCCGCTTCCATTCCCCAAACTGTTAAAAAACAAAAATCGTTGTTTTTTTGCCCCCCTTTTTTTTTCATTGCATCTTTATGAGGGAATTGTAGCTTAGATTTGTGCCAGGGTTTCAGGCAAAAAGGAAATAGGATCTTTATCTGAATACCCTCTGTTAACCAGTTTTTCGGAAATTCTCGTTCGGATAATTGAACACCGTTATGGGTGCATTTTACATACATTTCCCTATTCCAATCCTTTAAATCCTCGGACCATTCGGGAATTTGAAATAAGAGCATGCGAGCAATATTTTTAGCTATTATCAGTGAAGGTAATATAATATATTTTCTAAGAATCGATTGAGTTAATAATACAAAACTTCTGAGTACTTGAGCAAAAAAAAATGTATTCCAGATTTCTGCTATGGGTATCTCTGTTTTTTCTTTTCTTTTGTATTTTTCTCTTTTGTCCTCCTCTTGGTTATCGATTTTTTTTTGCTTTTCAATTTTCGAATCAGAAAGTTTTTGGTCTTTTTGTTTCCACATCCAATTTTTAAAAATTACTTTCATCAGTTCGGAAATATCAAAAGAAAAAAAAAAAAGTTTGTCTAGCCTGTCCAAAAAAAGCGGGGAATGCACATTTGCTTGAAACAGTTCCCAAGTAATAGTTTTACGTCTTTGTGCGCGCATAGAGCCTTTGATTAGACCTCGACGAAAATCCGATTGTTGTGAATAATGGGTCAAATTCACTTTCTTTGCTTGCTTAGGACTCTTAGTATATTTGGTATTAATATACGTGGAGGTATTTGGCTTTGGCTGGTTATCAGTAAAAATAACTACATGTTTGAACTTTCTTGAACGAATTGCCCCTGCTACAGTTTCGCCCCTGTTTTTCTTTTTTTGTCCTAAATCGGTAATTGAGTTGTATGACCAGCGAGGAACTTTTTTACTAATTTCTTTTATTCCAATAGAGTTTTTTCTAATTCTTTGGTCGTTGGGATCCGTTATAACTACATCGAATAAAATTTTTAAAATTAGTATTTGATCTTCTGAATCAATTTTTTCTTGTGTTTGTTCTGGAAATAAAGAACGTACTTTTTTTGTTGAAAATAATTTTATACGAAACCTATCTAGTGTCTGCTCAAATTCGGGATAATTCTTAATAAGAAGAAGACCGTGAATTTTATTTATCCAAAACGTACTGATGTTCTTTTGGCTAGAAGTTTCATTTAGCGTTAGGGGTGAAAAAGAAAAATCGATTCTTCCACGATAAGGTCCATGCAAAAAAGGATCGTATTTTTTAGGTAAGTATTCTTGTTTAGTCTTATCATTACACAATTGAGTCCTTTTTTCAAGTCCATTCAGAGTACTAGATCCTTTATCTAAAACTTCGATTCTATTCCTTAACTCCTTGTTTAAGTTATTTTTTTTTTCATTGGTGTAACTCCAATTATTATACAATTCATCAGAGGATAGTTTTTCTTTTGTTAAAAAAGACATCTTTTGTTGTATCATTTCCAAAAAAGTTGAC